AGTATTAATAATAATAAAAGCATTAAGTGGATGCCTTGGCATTAATTTAATTTTTAGGACGTAAAAAATGCGAAAAGCTATATTAAATTATATTTTATTTTGAAATATAGATTTCCTAAAGAAAACTTTTTCTTTGTGAAAATTTTAAAAACAGTGAATTGAAATATCTAAGTAACTGTTAAAAAAAATCAAACGAGATTCCGTTAGTAATGACGAATGAAAATGGAAATTAGGTTTATAAAAAAAAAAAATTATTTGAAAAATTTTGAAAAATTTACTTAAAAAGGTGAAAGTCCTGTAAAATAATAATTATTTTTATAATAGTAAAAAGAGGTATGTGTAATCTTTTTTGAATATTGGGGAACCACCCTCAAAACCTTTTAAAAATTAATGATCGATAGTGAACAAGTACTGTAAAGGAAAGGTGAAAAAGAACTTTTGAGTTTGAAATAATTCTGAAACTTAATGTTAATAATCAATTGGAACTTTTTAAAAAAGTGACAGTGTACCTTTTGCATAATGGGCCAGCAAGTTTATTTTTATAGCAAGCTTAATTTAATAAAGTAGGCGTAGATAAATCAAGTTTTAAAAAACTTTTTAGTTATATAAATAAGACCCGAAACTGAGTGATCTAACCATGAACAGATTGAAAAATAGGTAAAACTATTTGGAGGATCGAACTCACATATGTGGCAAAATATGGAGATGATTTGTGGTTAGGAGTGAAAGGCTAATCAAACTCAGAGATAGCTGGTTTTCCGCGAAATCTATTGAAGTAGAGCATTTAAAAATCTTTTTTTGGGGTAGAGCACTCATTGAGCTAGGGGGTATAAAAACTTACTGAATTCTTGGAAACTCCGAATACAAAAAAACGTAATTTAAATAGACAGACATTAGGCGCTAAGGTCTTTTGTCAAGAGGGAAACAGCCCAGATTGATCGCTAAGGTCTCTAAATAATATTCTAAGTGAAAAAGGAAGTGAAAAAATGATTACAACCAGTAGGTAGGCTTGGAAGCAGCCATCCTTTAAAGAAAGCGTAATAGCTCATTGGTCTAGTTTTTTTGCGCCTAAAATGTATCGAGACTTAAGAAATTTACCGAAGCGGCAAGTTTTATTTTAAAATAAAACGGTAGCGGAACATTCTGTATGTTAATAAAGATATATTGTGAAATATGTTGAAGATATCAGAAAAGAAAATGCTGGCATTAGTAACAAAAAATAACGTATAAGAATCGTTATCACCGTAAATCCAAGGGTTTCTATGTTAAAATGTATTGCATAGAGTGAAACGGCCCCTAAGAAAGATTTGACGAAAGCAAATTTTGATGGGATAATTTTTAAATTAAATTTTTTTAAAAAAGTGACAAAAATTTAAAATTTTTCAGGAAATAGCTTTTTTAACTAAAAAACCGTACCCTAAACCGACACAGGTGGATAGGTCGAGTAGACTAAGGTGAATGAGAGAACTATATTGAAGGAACTCGGCAAAATGACTTTGTAACTTCGGGATAAAAAGTACCGAATTATTTTTTAAAATAATTCGGTGTCACAAAATAGGGGGTTGCGACTGTTTAATAAAAACTTAGGACTCTGCTAAATGGTAACATGATGTATAGGGTCTGACACCTGCCCGGTGCTGGAAGATTAAAAGGAAATGTTTACGCATTAAATGGAAGTCCCAGTAAACGGCGGCCGTAACTCTGACGGTCCTAAGGTAGCGAAATTCCTTGTCGGGTAAGTTCCGACCTGCATGAATGGTGTAACGACATCCCCGCTGTCTCCAATATAGACTCAGTGAATTTGAATTATCCGTGAAGATGCGGATTCTCTATAGTTAGACGGAAAGACCCCGTGAACCTTTACTACATCTTTATATTGTTATTTTATATAATATGTGTAGCATAAGTGGTAATCATTTAGATCTTTACGCTAGTAAATCATTTAGATATCTTTGAAATACCACTCTTATTAAAATAAATAACTAATATTTTAAAAATAGACAGTGTATGGTTGGTAGTTTGACTGGGGCGGTCACCTCCTAAAGAGTAACGGAGGTGTACAAAGGTAAGCTCAAATTGGATAATAGTATCAATTGTAGAGCATAATGGTAAAAGCTTGCTTGACTGTAAGATAGACATATCAAACAGGGACGAAAGTCGGTCATAGTGATCCGATAATTCTTTGTGGAAAGATTATCGCTCAACGGATAAAAGGTACTCCGGGGATAACAGGCTGATGACTCCTAAGAGCTCCTATCGACGGAGTCGTTTGGCACCTCGATGTCGACTCATCACATCCTGGAGCTGAAGAAGGTTCCAAGGGTTCGGCTGTTCGCCGATTAAAGTGGTACGTGAGTTGGGTTTAGAACGTCGTGAGACAGTTTGGTTCCTATCTTCTATAGATATTTTGAAAAATGAAAGCATCTAACTCTAGTACGAGAGGACCGAGAAGGGTAAATCTCTGGTGTATCGGTTGTTTAAAAGCATCGCCGAGTAGCTAAATTTATTTTGGATAATTACTGAAAGCATCTAAGTAAGAAACCATTCTTAAAATTTTTTCATATAAAACTGTAAAAGATGATTACATTGATAGGTTTTAAGTGTAAGTATTGTAAAATATTTAGCTTAAAAATACTAAAAGTTTTAAAAATTAAAATATAATTATTTCTTTGTAGCTCAATGGTAGAGCAAATGGCTGTTAACCATTAGGTTATAGGTTCAAATCCTATCAAAGAAGTTTTATATTTTAGGTCGAATAGCCCAGTTTGGTTTAAGGCAGTAGTTTGCTAAACTATCAGTTAATTTTTTAACTCGTGGGTTCAAATCCCACTTCGACTTATTAATAGGATGATGTAGTTTAATGGTAGAGCGTGGGAATCATAATCCTAATGTTGTAGGTTCAAATCCTACCATCATTATTCCTATATCTAAATAAAAATATTATTATTAAACGGAAGGTAGCATAGTCTGGCTAATGCATCTGTTTTGGGAACAGAAGATCAAAGGTTCAAATCCTTTTCTTCCGAAAAGCGGTAATAAGATGAGATAGAGTAATAGGTTAACTTATCAGGCTCATAATCTGAAGATGTAGGTTCAAGTCCTACTCTCATCATTTTTTAATATATAAATATAACAATAATTTATGATTCAAATTCAAACTAAATTAAAAGTAAACGATAATAGTGGTATTAAAATAGGACAATGTATAAAGATTTATAAAAAAAAAGTTGGAAAAATTGGTGATACAATTTTAATTTCTGCTAAAAAATTACGTTTAAATCAAAAAAAAAAAATTAAAATAGTAAAAGGCGATTTATTTAAAGCTTTAATTATTAATACAACATATCAAAAACTAAGTACAATAGGAAATATGATAAAATTTGATAAAAATTGTATAATTATTTTAAATAATCAAAATAAACCTTTAGGAACACGTATATTTGGTCCAATTACTTCTGAATTTAGAAAACAAAAAAATTTCAAAATATTATCATTAGCTTCAAATATTTTATAAAAATCTATGGAAAAAAATCTACAAAATCATTATCAAAATATTACTATATACGATCTTTTAACAAAATTAAATTTTAAAAATATATTTGAAATTCCTAAAATAACTAAAATTTGTTTAAATATTGGTTTTAAAGATGCAAATATTGAAAAAAAAAAATTAATTAATATAATTTTACTTTTAAAATTAATAACAAATCAAAAACCAATAATAACTAAATCAAAAAAAAATATTATTTTTTTAAAAATAAAAAAAAATTCAATTATAGGATGTAAAATAACTTTAAGAAAAAAAAATATCTTTAATTTTTTAGAAAAAATTTTTATTTTTATTTTATCAAATTTAACTAAAATAAATTTTAATTTTAAAAATAAAAATATTTTAAATTTTCAAATTCAAAATATTTTATATTTTTTTGAATTAAAAACAGAATTTTTAAAATTTAAAAATATTCCACCAATAGATGTATCTATTCATACAAATGCTAAAAATAATAATGAATTATTTTTATTATTAAATTCACTTTTTATAATTAAAAAATAATTTATTAGCAAAAATAGCTCAATGGTAGAGTATAACCTTGCCAAGGTTAATGTTGAGGGTTCGAATCCCTTTTTTTGCTTATTATTTAAATAAAAATAAATGGACTCATAGGCAGTATTTGATATTTCCATTTATTAAATTAATCGGGAATAATAATAGAATTGACATTTATTTGTGATTATAGATTAATTGGTAAATCCTTTATCTTCCAAGTAAATATTGTGGGTTCAAATCCCACTAATCACATTATAATTAAATATAAAATAAAGGAGAAATGGCTGAGTGGTTAAAAGCGGCAGACTGTAAATTTGTTGAAGTAATTTCTACGTAGGTTCAAATCCTACTTTCTCCAAAAAATAAATATATAAATTTTTTAATAAAATATCTATTATTTTATTTTTTAATAAAATATTTATTATTTAAGTAGAAATATCTATTATTTCTTATTTATTTTATTCTATTATGTTATTATTAACTTTAATTTTTTTACCTTTTTTAGGTTCAGTCGCAGCTGGATTATTTGGTTTTTATATTGGACGTGAAGGTTCTGTGTTTATAACCACATTGACAACTTTTTTAAGTTGTTTATTTTCATTAATTATAATTTATAATTCAATTACAAATGAATATGAATATATTATTTATGTTTCAAATTGGATTAATAGTGGATTATTTAATTGTAATTGGAGTTTTTTATTTGATAGTTTAACTATGATAATGCTTGTTGTTATAACAAGTATTTCAACATTAGTGCATTTATATTCTTCACAATATATGTCGCATGATCCACATTTATCAAGATTTATGTCTTATTTATCTTTATTTACTTTTTTTATGATTATCTTAGTTACTGGAGATAATTTTATGCAAATGTTTGTTGGCTGGGAAGGTGTTGGTTTTTGTTCTTATTTATTAATTAATTTTTGGTTTACACGTTTACAAGCAAATAAAGCAGCTATTAAAGCAATGCTAATTAATAGAATTAGTGATTTAATTTTATTATTAGGTGTATTAACAATTTTTTATAATATTAGAACTATAGAATATTTTAGTACATTTGCAGCTATTTCTATTGTTAAAGATTTTAAATTTATATTTTTTAATTATATTTTAAGTATTATTGATGTAGCTTGTATTTTAATTTTTATAGGTGCAATGGGTAAATCTGCTCAAATTTTTTTACATTTATGGTTACCTGATGCAATGGAAGGTCCTACACCAGTTTCTGCTTTAATTCATGCAGCTACAATGGTAACTGCTGGTGTATATTTAACAGTAAGATGTTCACCAATGTTTGAATATTCAATGTTTTCTTTAAAAGTTATTACAGTTATTGGAGCTTCAACGGCTTTTTTTACAAGTACTGTGGGATTAGTACAAAATGATTTTAAAAAAATAGTTGCTTATTCTACGTGTAGTCAATTAGGTTATATGTTTTTTGCTTGTGGATTATCAAATTACCCTTTAGCAATTTTTCATTTATCAAATCATGCATATTTTAAAGCCTTATTATTTTTATGTTCCGGTGCAGTTATTCATGCAATGGGTGATGAACAAGATATTAGAAAAATGGGTGGTTTGAGACGTATATTACCTTTTACTTATATTATGTTTTTAATAGGTTCATTATCTTTAATGGGTTTTCCTTTTTTAACTGGATTTTATTCTAAAGATTTAATTTTAGAAGCAGCTTTTGCAAGTTTTAGTGAAACAGGTCATTTTGCTTATTGGTTAGGAACTATTGGTGCTTTTTTTACAGCTTTTTATTCAACTCGTTTATTATTTTTTGTTTTTTTAAGTGAAACAAATGCTTATAAAAATATTATTAAAAATGCACATGATGTTCCATTAGAAATGGGTATTCCTTTAGGTTTATTAGCTTTTGGTAGTATTTTTATTGGTTATATTTCTAAAGATATGTTTGTTGGATTAGGTTCAAATTTTTGGAATAATTCAATTTATATAAATCCATTAAATAATCAAATGATTGATGCTGAATTTTTACCAACATTTTTTAAATTATTACCTGTTATTTTAAGTTTTTGTGGATTATTTAGTGCTTTTTATTTATATTTTTTTAAATTTAAATTTTTATATAATTTAAAAATTTCAGAATATGGTCTTTATTTTTATAATTTTCTAAATAGAAAATGGTATTTTGATAAAATCTATTATGAATTTATTAATCAATATATTTTAAAAATTGGTTATAATGTTACATATAAAATGATTGATAAAGGTTTAATTGAAATATGTGGTCCTTTTGGTTTAACAACAATTTTTTCTTTTTTAAGTCAAAGAATAATTTTATTACAAACAGGTTATATTTATCATTATTCATTATTAATGTTAATTAGTACTATTTTTTTAATAAATATTATTTTTTTTTCTATTATTTATTATTTTAATATTATTATTATTTTATTATTTTTATTTATTTTTTTATTAATTAAATAAAAATAATAAAATATATATCTTTTAAGATATAATTATAAAATTATATAATTTACATACATATATTATGGATTTTGAAACAATTTTTTTTTATACTTTTTCAATTATAGCTTTAACTTCAGCTATTTTTGTAATATATTCTACAAATACGCTATATTCTGCTTTTTTTTTAATATTAGTTTTTACAAATTCCACGGGATTATTATTAATTGCAGAAGTTGAATTTTTATCTATAATGTTAATTATTATTTATGTAGGAGCAATTACAGTGTTATTTTTATTTGTAATTATGATGTTAGATATTAATGTTTTAATTGATAAAAATAAAATAAATAATAATTTCGGTTATTTACCTATTATTTTTTTAATTAGTTTTATTTTTTTCTTAGAAACATTTATAATGTTTAGTAAAGTTTTTACATCATATTATCATTTAATAAATAATTCTTTTTTTAATCAAGAAGTAAATACTTTATTTTTTTTTAAAGATAGTATGAAAGGTACTTTTGAAATATTTGTTGATGTAAAACCTTTTTTAAAAAATTTTATTAATCAATTAGATATAATTACAAATATTGAAACAATCGGACAAATTTTATACACTTATTATACTTTTTTTTTTTTAGTTGCAGGTATTATATTATTAATAGCTTTAATAGGTGCTGTAACTTTAACTAAAAAAGAAAAAAAAAAAAGTTTTAAACAAAATATTTATAAACAACTTTCAAGAAATTCATTAAAAGCTATTTTTAATGTATATTCTAATAAAAAATAATACAATCTTAACTTAATTGGTAGAGTATTAGCCTTCTAAGCTTTAAAATCTTGGTTCGAGTCCAAGAGATTGTATTATTTTATGTCTTATATGGTTGTAATTGCGGTTTATTTTTAGAATTTATATTTATTAAAAAATATAGAATAGAACTCTTTTTATGCATATTTTATTTAATATATTATGTATAAATAAATGTCTATAATATACAATAAATTATTATATTTTTTTTAATCCTTTATTTTAAAGTATATAAATTATTAATTTATATACTTTAAAATAAAAAATTAATATAAATTATTTAGTAATAAAATTATTAGTAAAATTGTTTGCTAAAGTATTTAATTTTTTATTTAATTCTTTAGAAATTTCTTTTTTAGATAAAATTTCTTCTAAAATATCAGAATGATTATTTTTAATAAAATTTAACCAATTAGATTCAAAAATTGAAATTTTATCTACAGCAATTTTATCTAAAAAACCGCGTACACCTAAATAAATAATTACAATTTGATCTTCAACAGATAAGGGTATATTTAAACCTTGTTTTAACATTTCAGTTAATCTAACTCCTCTATGTAATTGTTGTTGAGTGGTAGCATCTAAGTCTGAACCGAATTGAGAAAAAGCTTGTACTTCTCTAAATTGTGCTAATTCTAATTTCATAGTACCTGCAATTTGTTTCATAGCTTTTATTTGAGCTGCAGAACCTACACGACTTACAGATAAACCTACACTAATTGCAGGTCTTTGACCTTCATTAAATAATTCAGTTTCTAAAAAAATTTGTCCATCAGTAATAGAAATAACATTAGTTGGGATATAAGCAGAAACATCCCCAGCTTGAGTTTCAATAATAGGTAAAGCTGTTAATGAACCTCCACCTATTTTTTTATTCATTTTAGCAGCTCTTTCTAATAAACGTGAATGTAAATAAAATACATCACCAGGATAAGCTTCTCTACCTGGAGGTCTTCGTAATAATAATGACATTTGTCTATAAGCTACGGCTTGTTTTGATAAATCATCATAAAAAATAACAGCATGTTTACCATTATCTCTAAAATATTCACCTAAAGCACAACCTGTATAAGGTGCTAAATATTGTAATGGTGCTGAATCTGAAGCAGTAGCTGCTACAATAATAGAAAAAAACATTGCATTTTTTTCTTCTAAAGTTTTTGTTAATTCAGCAATAGTTGATCTTTTTTGACCTACACCCACATAAATACAATATAATTGATTATTTGTATCTTTTTTTAAATGAGGTTCTCTTTGATTAATAATTGTATCGATAGCAATAGAAGTCTTACCTGTTTGTCTATCACCAATAATTAATTCTCTTTGACCACGACCGATAGGAATTAAACTATCTACAGCTTTTAAACCTGTTTGAACAGGTTCTTTAACACTTTCTCTTGGCATAATACCAGGAGCTTTAACTTCAACTCTACTTTCTAATTTACTATTAATTTGACCTTTACCATCAATGGGTTGTCCTAAAGCATCAACTACTCTACCTAATACTTCAGGTCCTACAGGTACACTAACAATAGATCCAGTTCTTCTTACAAAATTACCTTCTTGGATTTCTCTATCATTACTAAAAACAACAACACCTACAACATCAGGTTCTAAGTTTAAAGCCATCCCTTTAATATTACCATTATTAAATTCAACCATTTCACCAGCTTGAATTTTAGTTAAACCATAACATCTAGCAATACCATCACTCATTGAAAGAACAATACCGGTTTCTTGTAAACTTTTTTCATCTTTATATTTTTTAATATTTGATTCCAATATATATGATAATTCAATAGCCATATAAGGTTATTAAATTATCATATTATATAATAATTATAAAAATTTATAATTATCAAAAATATATCAAATATATATTTTTTATATCCTTTACGAGAATTGAACTCGTATCTTTGCCGTGAAAAGGCAATGTCCTAACCATTAGACTAAAAGGACATTTTATTAAACAAAATATAAATATTTTGTTTAATAAAAATAAGAAAAATCTATATGTATTAAAATTTTTGATACACTTTCATGCATACAACTTTCAAAAATTTTAGGATATAAACCTAATAAGAAAATATTTATAATTAAAATTAAATGTATTAAAAATTCACGATAAGTTAAATCATAATAAATTTTTAAATAAATATTTTGAATATTACCATAACAAATTCGATTATAAAATAATAATGAATAAATACCTCCTAAGAACATCCCAATTGTTGCAAAAACGGCTGTTGTAGTATTATCTTCAAAAACTCCTGTTAAAATAAGAATTTCACCAACAAAACTACTTGAACCTGGAATAGACATATTTGCTAATACATAAATAAATAATGCAATACAAAATAAAGGCATTGTGTGTGCTAAACCGCCATAATAATTAATAAAACGCGTATGATAACGATCATATAAACATCCAATTGAAAAAAATAATCCACTTGAAACTAAACCATGACTAATCATTTGAATAATACTACCTTCTAAACCTTGAATAGTTAAAGAAAAAATACCTAAAATAATAAAATTCATATGAGCAACGGATGCATACGCTATAATACGTTTTAAATCTGTTTGTCGTATAGCTGTTAATGAAGCATAAATAATTGATATTAAACATAATACTAAAATATAGGGTGTGAAATATAAAGTAGCTTTAGGAAATAAAGGAACTAAAAATCTAATCATACCGTATGATCCTAATTTTAATAAAATACCAGCTAATAATACAGAACCTGCTGTAGGTGCTTCAACATGAGCTTCAGGCAACCAGACATGAAACGGTAACATTGGAACTTTAACAGCAAATGATAAAAAAAAAGCTAAAAAATATAATTTTTCATATGAAAAATTAAAATTACTATAATATAATATTTGATAATCCGTAGTACCTACAGTTAAAAATAAATGAATAATGGCAATAAACATAAATAATGAACCAGCTAAAGTATACATAAAAAATAAATAAGAAGCTTTTATCTTACGCTCTCTTGATCCCCAAATACCTATAATTAAAAACATTGGAATTAATACACTTTCAAAGAAAATATAAAAAATAAGTAAATCTAATACACTAAATGAAATAATTAAACAAAATTCTAAAATAAAATATAAAATAAAATATTCTTTTATATTTTTATTAATAATTTCATAACTAATTAGCATACATATTGGGATCAAAAATGTTGTTAAAATTATAAAAAATAATGAAATACCGTCAAGACCTAAATAAAAATTAATATTAAATTGACTAATCCACTCTATTTTAAATAAATATTGAAAATTAGAAGTAGATTTATCAAATAAAATCCATAAAGGTAATGACATTAAAAAAATGAAAAAAGACATAAAAATACTAAAATTTTTAATAAATTTTTCATTTTTCGAAAAAGATAATATAATAACCGAAATCAATGGTAAAATAAGTAAAAAAATTAATATAAACTTATTAAACATAAAAATTTAATTGAATAAAAAAATGGGCGAAAAATGGGATTTGAACCCATAACACTTAGACTCACAATCTAACACTCTACCTTTAAGTTATAATCGCCTTTTTAAATCTTTCTTAAATAATATACAAAATTTAAAAAAGGTTGAACAATTAAATTATTTAAAGATAAATAATTTGGAGATAATATTTGTTTTATTTTTAAATTAGAATAAATATTATTTTTAATACTTAAATAAATTAATTTAAGTTTTTTAAATTTTATTAAATTTTTAATAAAAATTAAATCACAATTTCCGTAAATTATTAAAATAGAACCTTGGCCTTTTAATTTTGAAAAAATATGAGTAGTTAATTTTTGATTTAATATTAAAAATTTGTAATTTAATTTTTTAATTTTTTTTTTTAATGATATTATTTCGTTAATATTTAAATCATTATAACGAAATATATATATATATTTATAAGTTTGTTTAATTTTTTTTAATTGATTAATTTTATATTTTTTAAAATATTTATTTTTTTGAGTTAACATACTTAATTTTTTTATAGTTTTAAATATTAATTAACGATCTATTTCACCAAAAACCACATCTAAAGTACCAATAATTGTAACAATATCAGCAATCATATGATTTTTAGCCATAAAATCTAAAGCCTGTAAATGTAAAAATCCTGGTGATTTTATTTTACATCTATAAGGTTTATTTGTACCATCGGATATTAAATAAACACCGTACTCCCCTTTAGGAGCTTCAATAACTGTAAAAGTTTCACCATTATTTATACTAATATTTTCAGAATAATATTTAAAATGATGAATTAAAGCTTCCATTGAATTTTTAATTTGTGTTCTATTTGGATTTATAATTTTTTTATTATCTACTTTAATAGGACCCTTTGGTATTTTATTAAGAACTTGTAAAATAATTCTAATAGATTGTCTCATTTCTTCTATTCTTATTAAATAACGATCATAACAATCCCCATTTGTACCCACAGGTATATCAAATTCTAATTGGTTATAAATTTCATAAGGTTGTGTTTTACGTAAATCCCATGAAATGCCAGATCCACGTAACATTACACCACTAAAACCTAAATTTAAGGCATCTTTAGCAGAAACTATACCAATATCTACTAATCTTTGTTTCCAAATTCTATTATTAGTTAACATTTCTTCAATTTCATCTAATCGGGTATTAAATTGTTCACAAAAAATGTAAATATCATTTAATAAACCTTTAGGTAAATCCTGATTAACACCACCAGGTCTAAAATAAGCTGCATGCATACGTGCACCCGAAACTCTTTCATAAAATTCCATTAATTTCTCACGTTCTTCAAAACCCCAAAAATAAGGTGTCATTGCACCAACATCTAAAGCATGACAACAAACAGCTAATAAATGATTTAATATACGTGTTATTTCTGAAAATAAAACTCTTATATATTGAGCTCTTAAAGGTATATCACAATTTAATAATTTTTCAACAGCTAAAACGTAAGCATGTTCTTGACACATCATTGAAACATAATCTAATCTATCAAAATAAGGTAAAGCTTGTAAATAATTTTTATATTCTATCAATTTTTCCGTACCTCTATGTAATAAACCTATATGTGAATCAGCTTTTTGAACTACTTCTCCATTTAATTCTAAAATTAAACGTAAAACACCATGGGCTGCTGGATGTTGTGGTCCAAAATTTATAGAAAAATTTTTAATTTTTTTTAAAGGCATTACTTTTTTTTTTTTTTAATTAAAATAAAATATTTATAAATTAATTTTTTTATAAATATATAGCATATATAGTAAGTAAATATTTTAAAAATATTTATTTCTTTTTTTACATTATGATTTTTCAAGAAATTTTTAATAATAATTTTGAAATTATTATTCCCGAATTTTTTTTAACAACTATTTTATTAATTTTATTATTATTTGGAGTTTTTTACAAAAAAAATCAAAATACTCAAAAAATTTTGATTATTAAAAATATTACTACTATAATAATATATTTATTATTAATTCTTTTAATATTAACATTAAATATAACAAATATTTCAAATAATATATTAAATGGTGTATTAATAATTAATAATTTTACACAATTTATTAAAATAATTTTAATATTATCCACAATTATTTGTTTTTTAATACAACAAAAATATTTAATACAACAAAAAATTAATTCATATGAAATTAATATATTAATGTTAATATCTTTATTAGGTTTAATGTTATTAATATCTTCAAATCATTTTATTACTTTATATTTAGCAATAGAATTACAAAGTTTAAGTTTTTATATATTAACTTCAACTCAAAAACAATCGATATTATCAATTGAAGCCGGTTTAAAATATTTTATTTTAGGATCAATTGCTTCAGGTTTTATTTTATTTGGTTCTTCTATAATTTATGCTATTACAGGTTCTTTAAATTTTAATAATATTTTTTTAATATTATCAAATATAAATTTCTTAGATAATATTAATATATTAATTAGTTTATCTTATGGTTTAATTTTTATTTTAGTGGGTATTTTATTTAAAATAGGTGCAGCACCTTTTCATTTTTGGTTACCTGATGTATATGAAGGTGCTCCTAATAATATTTCAAGTTTTTTTGCTATTGTACCAAAAATAGCTTTTATCGGTATTTTAATTCGTTTATTTTTTGATATTTTTTTTAATATTTCCTTTTTTTTTGAAATATTTTTTTATATTATTGCATTTTTTTCTATGTTAATTGGGGCATTATCAGCTTTACAACAAAAAAAAATAAAAAGATTATTAGCTTATAGTTCAATAAGTCATGTAGGTTTTATTTTAATTGGATTTACTTCAAATATGTTAAATAATATTCCATTTATTTTATTATATGTTATAATTTATATTATAACAAGTATTAATCTATGGACTTCTTATTTATCATTAAATATAAATCATAAACCTATTAAATATTTAACAGATTTATCAAATATATATACTATTAATAAATTAATTGCTATTATTTTAATTTTAAATATTTTTTCATTAGCGGGTATACCACCATTAGCTGGATTTTTTTCTAAACTATTTATATTTTTTTCAGCTATTAAAAATAATTATTTTAGTTTAGTTTTTTTTGGTATTATTATAAGTGTTTTAAGTTCTTTTTATTATTTAAAAATAATTAAAATTATTTATTTTGAAAAAATATTAAGAAAAATATATATTTCTCAAATAAATAAAATACAAAGTATAATATTATTAATTAATACTCAATTTATTTTATTTTTATTTGTTTTTCCTAATATTATATTAGTAAATTTAAACAAAATTTATTTATATTTATTAATATAATATTTAGTCTGGATAGCTCAGTTGGTTAGAGTAAAAGACTGAAAATCTTTGTGTCGGTGGTTCAAATCCACCTCCAGACAATTTTTATTATTAAAAATATGTATATTTTAAGAATAACTTTTAAATCATTTCAAAAAATAAATCAACTTAGACAAAACTTATTAAACTTATTAAAATTAAAAAAATTAAAGAATATTCAAGTAAATGGGATATTTCAAACAAAAAATAAAAATAAAATTTTTACTTTATTAAGATCACCTCATGTAAATAAACAATCACGTGAACATTTTATTTATAAAAATTATAAACCAAAAATAGATATAAAATTTAAAAATATTTTTAAATTATTAAATTTTTTAATTTTAATTAAAAAATTTTTATCTAAAAATTTATTAATGCATATTAAAATCATAAAAAAAAATTAAAATTATGCTTATAGCTTAATTGGATAAAGCCTTAGATTGCGGATCTATAAAATGAAAGTTCGAATCTTTCTAAGCATATATTTTGAAGTATAGCCAAGTGGTAAGGCCTCCGTTTTTGGTACGGAAAATCAAAGGTTCGAATCCTTTTACTTCAAAAGGGCTTATAACTCAGTTGGTTAGAGTATACGCCTGATAAGTGTAAAGTCAGTAGTTCAAATCTACTTAAGCCTAAAGAATAATTAGCTCAATTGGCAGAGTATTTCGTTTACACCGAAAATGTTAGCGGTTCGAGTCCGTTATTATTCAAAAAAAAAATGATATGTCAACAATTAATCAATTATTTTTAAAAAAACAAAAACGTTTAGAAAAAAAAAAAAAAAAAAAAAGTCCAGCTTTAAAACAATGTCCTCAACGTAAAGGTATTTGTTTAAAAGTTTATAATACAACGCCTAAAAAACCAAATTCTGCTATGCGTAAAGTAGCAAAAGTGCACTTATCTAGTAGATATACAATAATTACTTACATACCTGGTATTGGTCATACTTTACAAGAGCACTCTATCGTATTAGTTAGAGGGGGTAGAGTAAAAGATTTACCTGGTGTAAAATATCACGTTATTCGCGGTAAATATGATTTATTAGGAATTTATTCTAGAAAAACTTCAAGATCAAAATATGGAACTAAAATACGAAGAGTATAAAATAAAAAAATTATTTATAAATATGTTATTAAAAAGGGGTAAAAAAAATTGTTCCGAAAATATATTTAAAAATATTTTAATTAATTTAAAAAAAACTACAAAACAAAAACCTAATTTTATTTTATTTAAATCAATTGATAATTTATTACCTAAATTAAAAGCAATAAGTATTCCTAATAAAAAAAGAAATAAAAAAAAAAAAAAAAAAGATCGATATTTTTTAATGCTTTTAAATGAAGATAAACAAATTAAAAAATCGGTATCATGGTTACTTTTAAATGCAAATTTAAAAAATATAACAAATGAAATTATTCAAACTTCAAAAAATAAAAGTAAAACAATTAATACAAAAAAACAGTATTATAAAAATATAAAAAAATTAAAATTTAATCTTATTTTTGATTAAATTTTTAAATATATTATTTATCATTAAATAATTAATTATTACAAATCATTTAATTCTTATGAAAAATTATTATTATATTAATAAAAAAAATTTACAAATTGAAACTACAACTAATGATTCTAATATCGATAAATTTAAAAATGATTTAAATTTTTTTAAAAAAATAACCCAAAATATCAAAAATACTCAAAAACATCCATATCATTTAGTAGATCCAAGTCCATGGCCTTTTATTATTTCATTTGGACTTTTTTTTTTAACTTTTGGTACTGCTATGTATTTCCATGGTTATTTAGGTAGTAATCTTTTAACTTTAACAGGATTTTTAATGGTTATTTTAACAATGTATACTTGGTTTCGTGATATAATTAGAGAAGCAGTATATGAAGGGCAACATACTAAACAAGTACAATTAGGTTTAAGAAATGGTATGCTTTTATTTATTTTTAGTGAATTACTATTTTTTGTTAGTTTTTTTTGGGCTTTTTTTCATTCTGCTTTAGCACCAACACCTGATATTGGATCTTTATGGCCACCATTAGGTATTGAAACTATTAATGCTTGGGGTATACCTTTATTAAATACTATTATATTATTATCTTCTGGAGCAACTATTACTTGGGCACACCATTCAATAGTTTTGGGTGATAGAAGAAATGCTATTTTAAGTTTAATTATTACTATTTCATTAGCTTTTTTTTTTACTTTAATTCAAGCATATGAATATATTGAAAGTACTTTTTCAATATCAGATAGTATCTATGGTACAACTTTTTTTTTATTAACAGGGTTTCATGGTATACATGTTATTGTAGGTACTATTTTTATTATAGTAAGCACAATTCGATTAATTAATCATCATTTTACAAAAGAACATCATTTTGGTTTTGAAGCTGCAGCATGGTATTGGCATTTTGTTGATGTTGTTTGGTTATTTTTATTTGTAGCTGTTTACTGGTGGGGTGGTAATTAATTTTATGTTTAGTCCTTTAGAACAATTTGAAATTTTACCTATTTTTCAAATACCTTTTGTATTTACTAATGCTTCTTTAATTTTAGTAATTGGTTTAGTTTATTTATATATTTTTACGTGTATAAAAACTAAATTTATTCCAACACGTTTTCAACAAATTTTTGAAATGATTTTTAATATAACTATTGAATTAACTTATTCAAGTATAGGAAAAACTGGTAAATATTTTATTTCATTAATTTTTGTTGTTTTTTTTTTTATACTTTTATGTAATTTAATCGGAATGGTTCCTTATAGTTTTACTGTAACTAGTCATTTAATCATTACTTTTACTTTAGCATTAACTATTTATATTGGTTTTAATTTAATTGGAATTAAAAAACATAAATTAAATTTTTTAAATTTATTATTACCTAGTGGTGCAAGTATTGCATTAGTTCCTATTTTAGTTCCTATTGAATTAGTTTCATATATTTTTCGTGTAATTAGTTTACCTGTTCGATTATTTGCAAATATGATGGCTGGACATACTTTATTAAAAGTAATTGCAGGTTTTGCTTGGACTATGTTAAATGTAAATAGTTTTATTTTTATTGCGCATTTTATTCCTTTAATTATTATAGTATTATTAGTTGGTTTAGAAATTGCTGTAGCTTTAATTCAAGCCTATGTATTTACTATTTTAACTTGTATGTATATAAATGATGCTTTAAATTTACACTAAGAAATATAATATAAAGGGAAAGTAGCTCAGTTGGTTAGAGTAGTAGCTTGTCACGCTATAGGTCGCGGGTTCAAGTCCCGTTTTTCCCGTTTTATTTTATAAATATGTTATTAAATTATTCAAATATTTTTATATTTTTAATATTAAGTTTATTTTTATCAATTTTAATTTTCATTTTATCTTTTGGTTTAATTAAATCAAAAGATGATTTAGAAAAGTTAACAGCTTATGAATGTGGATTTAATCCTTATGATGATGCTCGAAAAGTTTTTGATGTAAAATTTTATTTAGTAGCTATTCTTTTTATTATTTTCGATTTAGAAGCTGTTTTTGTTTTTCCTTGGGTTTTAACTTTAAGTTCTAATTTTTCATGGGGTTTTTGGACTATGATAGAATTTTTAGTTGAATTAGTTATAGGTTTTATTTATATTTGGTGTAGTGATGCTTTAGAATGGTAAATTTTATAAGCATAATTTAAAAATATAATTAAAATTTATTGTTATTTTTGAATAAAAAATTATAAAAAATTATAAAATATTTTTTATAATTTTTTATTCAAAAATAACATACCAGGATGTATTTAATTTATTAAATTATTAATAATATATAAAATAGATCTTTATTTTATTTAAAAAATATTTAAAATTTATATTATTCTTGTATTTATAAAAAAATAAAAAAATTCAATCCTTTAAGATAAGATAAATCAAAAATTAATATAAGAATGTTATATTATTAAATTTATAACTTTTTGTTATTTTAAAAATTTATATTAAATAATTAATATAAAATATAAATAGAGTTTGATCCTGGCTCAGAATAAATGCTATCGGTATGCTTAACACATGCAAGTTAAATGTTTTAAAAACATAGCGAACGGGTGAGTAACACGTGAATTATCTACCTTTTAATTCAGAATAATTATTTTAATAAAAATACTGAATAAATAAATTAAAGTTTTTAACGTTAAAAGACGAGTTTGCGCAAGATTACGGTAGTTGGTAGTTTAATAGACTACCAAGCCTATTATCTTTAGCTGGTTTGAAAGAATGATCAGCCACATTGGGACTGAGACACGGCCCAAACTTTTTTAAAGGCAGCAGTGGGGAATTTTGGACAATGAGCGGAAGCTTGATCCAGCAATACCGAGTGAGTGAAGACGGCTAATTAGGTTGTAAAGCTCTTTCATTAAGGAGGAAAATGACAGTACTTAAAAAAGAAGTTCCGGCTAATACCCGTGCCAGCAGCCGCGGTAATACGGGAGGAGCGAGCATTATTCGGAATGATTAGGCGTAAAGGGTTTGTAGGTGGTTTTTTAAGTTGAAAGAAACAAATTAAAGCTCAACTTTATACATTTTTTCAAAACTGATAAACTTGAGTATAAATAGAGGATAATGGAATTTCTATTGGAGTGATAAAATACGTTGATAATAGAAGGAAGATCTATGGCGAAGGCAATTATCTGGGTATATACTGACACTGAGAAACGAAAGCTTGGGTAGCGAACGGGATTAGAGACCCCGGTAGTCCATGCTGTAAACGATGAGTGCTAATATTTAGAATTTTTAGATATAACAGCTAACGCGTTAAGCACTCCGCCTGAAAAGTATAATCGCAAGATTGAAATTCAAAGGAATTGACGGGAGTCTACACAAGCGGTGGAGCATGTGGTTTAATTCGATAATACGCGCAGAACCTTACCAACTCTTGCTAATTTTTATATAAAATCTTATATAAAAAACAGGTGTTGCATGGCTGTCGTCAGCTCGTGTTGTGAAATGTTTGGTTAAATCCTTTAACGAGCGCAACCCCTATCGTTAGTTGCTAATTTATTATAAATAGATAAAAGTACTCTAACGAAAAAATTAATGACAGGTTAATGGAAGGTGGGGATGACGTCAAGTCTTCATGGCCCTTATGAGTTGGGCTACACACGTGCTACAATGATAATCACAATGAGAAGCAATAATGATAGAAGTTGGAGCAAATCTTTAAAAATTATCTTAGTTCGGATTAAGGACTGAAACTCGTCCTTATGAAGTTGGAATCGCTAGTAATCGCAGAACAGCATGCTGCGGTGAATATGTTACTGGACTTTGTACACACCGCCCGTCACATCAGGGAAGTTGATTATTTTTAAAATAATTCTTAATTATTTAATATAATTAAATAATTATTTAAATAAAATAATTTATAATTTTATTAAATAAATTAAAATTCTTAAAAAGTGATTAGTAACTTTGATGAAGTCGTAACAAGGTAGTCGTAGGGGAACCTGTGTCTGGAAGAGATCTTTAAACATTCTTAAATTAATTTTAAAAATTTTAGGAAAATAGTTTAATTGGTAAAATCATAGTCTCCAAAATTATTGTTATGGGTTCAAATCCCATTTTTCCTGTTTTTATTTTTTTATAAAAGATTATAAATCAAAAAAATTTTATAATATCTGAAATTAATTAAATTCAAGTTATAAAAATAAAATTTTATTTAAAATACTTTTTAACAAAAGGGAATTTAAATTTAGAGTTATAATCTTTTATAAAAAAATAAAATATGAAAGTTTTTTTTCAAATAATACGAAATTTTTTTATATTAATTTTTATTTTAAGTTTAATTGGATTATATATATTATATATACATAATATTTTATTTGAATTAAATTTTGAAATTTTTTTCTTATTAATAAAAAATCACATAAATGTTTTTCATTTACATTATAATTGTGATGAATTTTGTTCAGGTTATATTTCACCTGCAGATTTTCATTTATTAATTTTAGAATTAAAAGGAGAATTAAATTAAAATAAATTTTTTAAAATCTTATAAAAATTAACAAACATACTAAAAATTAACAAACATACTAAAAATTAAAAAACATACTAAAAATTAAAAAACATACAAAAAAATAAAAACATATGAAAAATTAAAGATATAATTTTAATTATATCTTTAATTTTTTTAAAAACATATAATAAATTTATTATATTTAATAAGAAGGTGGTGGCTTCGAGATGAATTTATTGATTCAAATACCTTAAAACTGTTAGTATTTTATTATAATAATTTTAAAAATCGCTAATAGTTACGTAATTATATAATATTTTCATATTCATTTAATTAAATGAATTAAAAATTTTTAATAATTAATTTTTAAATAATATTTTTTAAAAATTTTATATTATTTAAGAAAGAAAAAAATTATTTAATTTTTTTTTTCTTAAATAATATAAATAATAATATTTATATTTATTTTTTTTGAATATTAAAATTCAAAAATTAATTAATTTTGTATATATTAAAAAGTAAATAAAATAATCAATTTAAACAATATTATGACAATAACAAATTATATAAATAATCAATTCACTTTTTTAGATATGGCAGAACCTTGGCAATTAGGTTTTCAAGATCCAGCAACCCCAGTTATGGAAGGTATTATTAACTTTCACCATGATTTAATGTTTTTTTTAATTATCATTACTGTATTTGTTTGTTGGATGTTATTTAGAGTTATTACTCTTTTTGATGAAAAAAAAAATAAAAATCCCTCTACTATTGTACATGGTGCTACTATTGAAATTATTTGGACTTCAATTCCAGCTTTAATTTTATTAATTGTTGCAATCCCTTCTTTTGCTTTATTATATTCAATGGATGAAGTAATTGATCCCATTATTACTTTAAAAGTAATAGGTAGTCAATGGTATTGGAGTTATGAATATTCAGATAATTTAGAATTCTCGGATGAACCTTTAATTTTTGATAGTTATATGGTACAAGAAGATGATTTAGCTATAGGTCAATTTAGACTTTTAGAAGTAGATAATCGTGTAGTAGTTCCAACTAATAGTCATATTAGAGTATTAATTACTGCTTCAGATGTTTTACATTCTTGGGCTATACCTTCATTAGGTATTAAATTAGATGCATGTCCCGGCCGTTTAAATCAAACATCAATGTTTATTAAAAGAGAAGGTGTTTTTTATGGGCAATGTAGTGAAATTTGTGGAGTAAATCACGGATTTATGCCTATTGTTGTAGAAGCTGTTTCATTGGAAAACTATTTAACTTGGTTAAAAAATAAAATCAATTTTGATTTTAACTTATAATTAAAAAATTTTTATGATATTTAAAATCATTGGTATAATATTTTTAATATTATTATTATTTACTGATATTAGACAAATAATTAATAATATTAAAAAATTTTTTAATAAATAAAAATAATTTATTATCTTTTGATAATAAATAAATTAAAAAAACCAACGCTTTTTTTAATTTTAAAATATATAATATTGCTTTTAAAATAAATTTTCAAAATATTCAAAAATGAATTTTCAAAATATAAATAAATGGTCTACAAGATGGCTTTTTTCAACAAATCATAAAGATATTGGGACTTTATATTTAATTTTTAGTGCTTTTGCTGGTATTGTTGGTACAACATTATCTCTTTTAATTAGAATGGAATTAGCACAACCAGGTAATCAAATTTTTATGGGAAATCATCAATTATATAATGTTGTTGTTACCGCACATGCTTTTATCATGGTTTTTTTTTTAGTTATGCCTGCTTTAATAGGTGGTTTTGGTAACTGGTTTGTTCCTTTAATGATTGGTGCCCCTGATATGGCTTTTCCACGTATGAATAATATAAGTTTTTGGTTATTACCTCCAGCTTTATTATTATTAGTTTCATCAGCTATTGTTGAATCAGGTGCTGGTACGGGTTGGACAGTTTATCCACCATTATCTAGTGTACAAGCACATTCAGGTCCTTCGGTAGATTTAGCTATTTTTAGTTTACATTTAACAGGTATTTCTTCATTATTAGGTGCTATTAATTTTATTTCAACTATTTATAATATGAGAGCTCCTGGTTTAAGTTTCCATAGATTACCTTTATTTGTTTGGTCTATATTAATTACAGCTTTTCTTTTATTATTAACTTTACCTGTATTAGCTGGGGCAATTACTATGTTATTAACTGATAGAAATTTAAATACTTCTTTTTATGATCCATCAGGTGGAGGAGATCCTGTATTATATCAACATTTATTTTGGTTCTTTGGTCATCCTGAAGTTTATGTTTTAATTTTACCAGCTTTTGGTATTATTAGTCAAGTGTCTGCATCTTTTGCAAAAAAAAATGTATTTGGTTATTTAGGAATGGTTTATGCAATGTTATCTATAGGTTTATTAGGTTCAATTGTTTGGGCACATCATATGTTTACTGTAGGTTTAGATGTTGATACGAGAGCTTATTTTTCAGCAGCTACTATGATTATCGCTGTACCTACAGGTATTAAAATTTTTAGTTGGTTAGCTACCTTATGGGGAGGTTCTTTAAAATTTGAAACACCTTTATTATTTGTTTTAGGTTTTATTTTATTATTTGTTATGGGTGGAGTAACCGGTGTAGTTATGTCTAATTCAGGTTTAGATATTGCATTACATGATACTTATTATATTGTAGGACATTTTCATTATGTATTATCTATGGGTGCTGTTTTTGGTATATTTACGGGATTTTATTACTGGATTGGGAAAATTTCTGGTCGTAGATATCCTGAAATTTTAGGTCAAATACACTTTTGGTTATTTTTTATGGGAGTAAATATTACCTTTTTTCCTATGCATTTCTTAGGTTTAGCGGGTATGCCTCGAAGAATTCCAGATTTCCCTGATGCTATGAGTGGTTGGAATGCTATTAGTAGTTTTGGTTCATATATTTCATTTTTTTCAGCTCTTTTTTTTTTTTATATTGTATATGTAACTTTGGTATATGGTAAAAAAATTGAAAATTAATTTAATTATATAAATTTTTATAATAAGTAATTACTTATTATAAATAAGTATATAGCTCAGTTGGTAGAGCACCGGACTTTTAATCCGAGGGTCTTGGGTTCAAATCCCAATATACTTATTCAAAATATAAGATTAAGATTTTAGGTTCAAAACCTATTATTCCTTATATTTTTTTTAATCAATAAAAAATGGAATGGGACGACATAATAAATTTAAATGAAACATCACAAGAAAATAATCAAAAATTTGAAAATTTAAATATTTCAGAAAAAAAAATAAATTATTTAAACTGTTTAATATTATTAATAATAGCTTTATTTATATTAGGATTAGGATTTTATTATTATTTATATTTCAATAATGAATTTTCTTTATTACAGATTTTACAGGAACTACGTCAATTATTAGATGAAAATACCTTTCAACAAATTTGTTCACTTATTGTTGAAATTTTAAAACATCCCGATAAGCGCGAAGAAGGTTTAGAACTGCTATATTTAATAAAAGTTTCTATGCATCCGAAACATCTATTAAATGGAGATAATCAAGAATTTATAAAAATAATGACTAAATTAATAAAAATTTTAATTACTCTTTTTCAAGAATAAAAAAGTATTATAAAAATATCTATTAAAAAAAAAAAAAAAAAAAAAATCGATTAATAAAGTATACATTAAATTAGGGAGGAATCCTTTATCTAAAAAATTATAAAATTCCGGATTTAAGGGTAGATTAACTTTTTATAAAAAAAAGTATTATAAAATAATACTTTTTTTTATAAGATTATATATTTATTATTAATTAGTATTATAACGTACTAAATATGCTTCAAATTTACCTAAAAAAGGTATAATTAAAAAAAAAAAAAAAAAATAATAAATCATACTTATAATACCAATTTCAGTATAAGGATATTCTACAGGACATTGTCCTACCCAACCTAATAATAAAAAGGCTACTACTAATAACCAATAACAAACTTTAAAAATAGGTCTAAAAGATGTACTTCTAATTTCAGATGAATTGGTAAAAGGTATTGTTAACAAGATAATTAAAGAACCAAACATTGCAATAACTCCACCAATTTTATTAGGAATTGATCTTAAAATTGCATAAAATGGTAAAAAATACCATTCCGGTACAATATGTAAAGGAGTTTTCATTGGATTTGCTTCAATATAATTATCTGGATGACCTAAAGTATTAGGATAATAAAATATAAAAATAAAAAATACTAAAAATAATAACATTAAACCAAATAAATCTTTAGTATAAAAATAAGGATAAAAAGGTATATTTTCTGTTTTTAAAGTAATACCTAATGGATTATTTGAACCAACTTCATGTAATAAAATTAAATGTATTAATACAGCACCTACAATTACAAAAGGAAAAGTAAAATGTAAACTAAAAAAACGATTTAATGTTGGATTATCAACAGCAAAACCTCCCCATAACCAATCAACAATATCCTTACCTATTAAAGGTATTGCAGAAAATAGATTAGTAATAACAGTTGCACCCCAAAAACTCATTTGTCCCCAAGGTAAAACATAACCCATGAAAGCTGTAGCCATCATTAAAATAAAAATAATTACACCAGAACACCATAAAGCTTCTCTTGGGGTAATATAAGAACCGTAATATAAACCTCTAAAAATATGTATATATACAACAATAAAAAAAAAAGAAGCACCATTAGCATGTGTATATCTAATTAACCAGCCATTATTTACATCTCTCATAATATGTTCAACACTATTAAAAGCTAAATCAATATGAGGTGTATAATGCATTGCTAAAAAAATACCAGTTAAAATTTGTACTACTAACATAATACCGGCTAACGAACCAAATCCAAAAAAATAATTTAAATTAATAGGGGTAGGATAATCTATTAAATGATTATTAAGAACTGCAAATAATGATTTTTTATTCCATCTCATATTATGAAATGAAAATTCACCTAAAAACAAAAATAATTAATTAATAAAATATTATGTATTTATTTTTTTATACCAAGGATTATTAAATTCAAATAATCTATATTGTTGTGATAAATTAATAGGTTCATAAACTACTCTTTTTTTTAATTCATTATAAAAAACTTCTAAAAAACCACTTAATGGGAAATCTTTACGTAAAGGATGTCCTTCAAAACCATAATCAGTTAAAATTCTTCTTAAATCAGGATGATTAGAAAAAAAAATACCAAACATATCCCAAATTTCTCTTTCACACCAATTAGCAGCTTGATAAATTTTAATTATAGAATCCACCGATTGTAATTCATTAATATTAATTTTAATTTTTAAACGACTATTAAAACGAATACTTAATAAATTATAAATAATTTCAAAACGTTTTTCTTTATTAATATAATCAACAGCACAAATTTCAGATAATACTTTAAATTGACTATTTGTATGATTTTTAAGAAAAAATAAAATAGGAATTAATTTATTTATAGAAATATTAATAGATAATTCATTTTTATATAATGTATAATTTATTATAGGTAAAATTTGTAATAAATATTGACTAAATTTTTTTAATACTTTCATAAATAAAAAATAATTATAAATATTTATAATTAATATTTATAAATATTTATATTAAAAAAATAAATAATTTTATTTTTTAAATAATTTATATAGGCGCCCTAAGTATTAATATAACATAAAATATAATAAAAATTAATTTTTATTATATTTTACAAGATTTAATTTTAATTAAAAAGCAAATAAAATTAAGAAAGCCATCATTAAACAGAATAAAGCAATTGCTTCTGTTAATGCAAAACCTAAAATAGCGGTTCTCATTAATTCTTGTTGTAAAGAAGGATTTCTTGAAATACCTATAATTAAAGAACCAAAAACGTTACCGATACCAATACCAGCACCAATTAATCCTAAAGTAGCTAATCCTGCACCTAAAAATTTAGAAGCTTGTAATAACATAAATATATTATCAATTTTTTTTATTATTTAAAATATCTTAAAGAATATATTTTTTTTAATTTTTTAATTAAAAAATAAATTTATTATAATGATAATAAATTTATTTTATAAATTGATATATCACCAGATAATTTAAAAAAAACAATCATAATAGCTAACCCTATAGCAGATTCTGCTGCAGCTACAGTTAAAATTAATAATGAAAAAACTTGTCCTATTATATCATCAATTAAAACTGCAAAATAAATAAAATTTAAGTTAATTGATAATAATAATAATTCAATAGACATTAAAATAATTATAATATTTTGTCTATTTAAAATTATACCAAATAATCCTAGACAAAATAAAAAAAAAGTAAAAAGAAAATGATTTAAAATACTCATAATTTTAATTAAATTAACCAATTAAAACTTATTAAAATACTTGCAGTATATAAAAACCAACTTAAAGTAAAAGGCAAAAATACTTTCCAACCTAAACGCATTAATTGATCATAACGATATCGAGGTAAAACAGCTCGAGCTACTACAAATAAAACAATAAAAAAACATATTTTAATACTAAACCAAAATGATCCGGGTAAAAAATTAATAAATTTAATACTAAAAGGGAAGGGGGCTAACCAACCACCTAAAAATAAAATAGTAGTTAAACTACTCATTAATAACATATTTGCATATTCACCTAAAAAAAATAATGCGAATCCCATTGCAGAATATTCAACATTATATCCAGAAACTAATTCAGCTTCAGCTTCAGGTAAATCAAATGGATGTCGATTTGTTTCTGCTAAACATGCTATAAAAAAAATTATAAAAATAGGAAAAAGAGGAAAACAATACCAAACAGTTTTTTGTGCTAAAATTATAGAAATTAAATTTAAAGATTTAGCACACACAATTACTGAAAGAATTGAAAAACCTATAGTTAATTCATATGAAATCATTTGTGCTGTTGATCTTAATGCACCTAAAAATGAATATTTAGAATTACTTGACCAACCGCCGATAATAATACCATAAACACCTAATGATGAAATTGCTAATAAATATAAAATACCTATATTTAATTCAGTAAAAAACATACCAAATCCTAAAGGTATTACAGTCCAACTTAATAAACTTAAAAAAAAAGCTAAAATAGGGGCAAATATAAATAAAATTACATCAGCATTAGTTGGTAAAATAGTTTCTTTTACAAACAATTTTAAACCATCAGCTAAAGGTTGTAATAATCCAAAAGTACCTACAACATTAGGTCCTCTTCTTCTTTGAATAGAAGCTAATACTTTACGTTCAACTAAAGTAAAATAAGCCACAGCGATTAATAAAGGTAATACTAAAATTAAAAATTTTAAAATTGTGTATATCATAAGGATTTTGAGTGATTTTTAATAATTTTATTAGAATTAATTAATATTTTTGAATATTGTTCTAATATATTTGTATAATAATTATTTTTAATTAAAGAATCTAAAAAGTTAACATTAATTTTTAAATTTTTTTTATTAAAACTAAAATTATTAATAATTTTTATTTTTTTTTTTAATAAATAAGGTAAAATATCTTTAATTTTTAAAAAAGAATTTGATTTTAATTGATTTTTATTTAATACAAATTTATAAATATTTCTATAAATAATAGAATCTTTTCGTTGTTCAGTATTTAAATTTAAAATTTGTTGATTTTTTTGAATAAAACCTTCTAAATTAATATACATTCCATTTTTTTCTAAAAAAGTTAATCCAGGTAAAATTAAATTTGAATTTTGTGCATCTTTAGTAAAATGATGTCCTTGATAAATACTAAAACAATCTTTTGATATTTTTAATTTATTTTGTAAATTGGTATTAAATAAATAATATAATTTTGAATTATTTAATAAATTTTTTGATTTTGAAAAAGTAATTTCAAAAAAATTAATTAAAGATATTTGGGAATTAAAAAAATTAATCTTATTATTTAAAACTGATAAATTTTTTAATTTTGATAATAAAAAAAAACCATTTTTTTGATTTAAAATATTTTCTCCTATAATAATTAAAGGTTTTTTTGCTTTTTTTAAATCTTTACAAAATAAATGTTTTCCTAATAGGATATTTATTAAAATTTTAAGAGTTAAACCTAAATGTTTTATTGGATAAGTAAAATCAATTTTATTACCAATATAAGCTATTTTAAAATTTCCTTTTTTTAAACGATTAATTAAATGAATATTTAAAATAGAACCTTCTTTACGAATATCACTCCCTATTATTAAACAAAGATCTGATTCTTCTATTGATTTTAATGTATTATTAAATAAAAAATTTGAAGTTAAATCAGAATTAATTTTAATATTTTGATTTTTTAAAAAATGTTCATAATTTATATTTGAAATTCCTAATTTATTTAAATTTTTTTTTAATAAAAAAAGTGATTCTAAATCAGTTAAATTACCAATAATACTTTTAATATTAGCACTATCAGTGGTTATTAATTTTTTATTAATTATATTTAAAGCATCTAACCAAGAAATTTTATAAAATTTATTTTCATTATCTTTTAATAATGGATATTTTAACCTTTGATATTTTAAACTATCAAAAAAATATCTAGTTTTATTGGATATCCATTCTTTATTAATATTAAAATTAGTTTTAGGTAAAATACGTACAATTTCATTATTAAAAATATCAATTTTAATATTTGAGCCTATTCCATCTAAGATATCAAAACCTTCTTTTTTTTTTAATTCCCAAGAACGTGCTTTAAAGGTATAAGGTTTTGAAGTTAAAGCGCCTACTGGACATAAATCAACTAAATTACCAGAAAATTCTGAATTAAAAATTTTTGGATAATAAAAATTTATTTCAGTTTTATTACCGCGACCTGTTGTACCTAAATCATCAATTCTACAAATTTCATTTGCAAAACGAACACAACGTGTACAATGAATACATCTAGTCATAATAGTTTTAATAAAAGGACCACAATATTTATCTTCTACACCACGTTTTTTAAAAAAAAAACGACTACGATCCGAACCGAAAATCATAGTTTGATCCTGTAAATCACATTCAGAAGCTTGATCACAAATAGGACAATCTAAAGGATGATTTATTAAAAGAAATTCTAAAACACTTTCACGAGCTTTTTGTACTAAAGGTGTATCAGTAAATATTTTCATATTAGGCATTAAAGGCATAGCACATGAAGCTACAGGTTTAGGTGAATTTTCAATCTCAACTAAACACATTCTACAATTACCCGCAATTTGTAAATTTTCTTGAAAACAAAATTTAGGAATTTCAAATTTAACAGTATTGCAAGCTTGCAATACTGTTAAATTTTTATTAACTTTTAATTTTATATTGTTAATATATATCTCAATCATTTATTTTATAAAAATTAAATAAAATATGAATTTATTTTCACTAAAAAGCTATATTTTTTTTTAAAAATATATTATAGCCTTATAGGAATTATCAAAGAAGGGACTTGAACCCTTAATGCTTTAAGCTTTACATTCTAAGTGTAATGTGTTTACCAATTTCACCACTTTGATTATAAATAAATACCTACTATTGGACTTGAACCAATAACTCTAAAATGAGAACAGATTTTAAATCTATCGTGTTTACCAATTTCACCAAGTAGGCTAATACTATATGAAAAAAAATAAAATAATAACTTATTTACAATTACATTTATTTGAATTAAAATATAATTTTTTTATCATTTTAATCACTTTTTTTTATCTTTTTATAATTTCATATTGTTTTTCTGATCAATTAATATATTTATTAGTTAATAATTTACTTAATAAAAATATGTTAAAATATTTTATTTTTACAAATATTACTGAAATTTTTATTACTAATATTTTTATATCAATTTTTATATCAACTTTTATATCAATTCAATTAATTATTTTATTAATTTGGTTTTTTTTATCAAAAGGTTTATATCAATTTGAAAATTTTTTTTTTTTAAAATTCTATATTTTATTTATAATTTTTAATTTATTTATAATAAATTTAATTTTTACTAATTTTATTCCACATATTTGGAATTTTTTATTAAATTTAAATTTTTCTAATTTATATCTTTTAACAATTTATTTTGAACCAAAAATTAATAATTATTTTAATTTTATTTTTTCATCATTTATTTATATATTTATAATATTTATTTATTTTTTTTTTTTTTTTATATTATTAATTAATAATTTTTTTCAAATTAAAACAATTATTAATTTAAGAAAATTTTTTTATTTAAAAATAATATTATTAAGTGCTTTAATTACACCACCAGATATGTTAAATTTTTTATTAATTTATTTTTTATTTATTTTAATTTTTGAAATATTTATATATATTTTATTATATTTTAATAAATATAATTTAAATTAAATTATTTTTTTAATAAAATTTAATTTATTTTTATTAAAATTACTATTTGTATTTATAATAATTTTAATATCTTTAAAAATTTTTGTATTTAATTGATAATTTTTTAAATACTTAATAGATGTTATTTTTAAAGAAGATCCATTTGTTAAAATAATCCTATTTTTATAGGTAAAAAATTTTTTATTTTTATTCATATATTATAATTTAATTTTTGGCTAGATAACATAATGGTAATGTACAGGACTGCAAATCCTTTAATGACGGTTCAAATCCGTCTCTAGCTTTTTAAAGGATAGAGTGGGATTTGAACCCACGGTATTATTACATACTTCAGTTTTCAAGACTGATACCTTAAACCACTCGATCACCTATCCATTTATATTAAAAAATTAACGTCTTTTTTTTTTTTTTAATCTGCAACCATTAAAAGGTTTTGTGGTTTTATCTAAAAGATATTTTACTTTAAAATTTTTTTTTTTTAAATTTTTTAAAATATTATATCTACCTAAACCTGTGCCATGTAAATAAATTTTTAATTTTTTAATTTTTTTTAATTGAAAATATTTATTAATTTTATATACAATTAATTGAACATTATACGGGGTATTTTTTTTAAATCTTGTTTTTTTTAATGATTTTGTAGACCATTGTTTTAAAAGATTTCCCTTATGAGTAGTTAAACTAATAATTGTATTTTTTAAACTGGCAGTAATATGTAAATTAGCTAAAATTAAGGGATTTTTTTTTTTTAAATTTTTTTTTATTTTATATTTATTTCTAAAATTATATTTAAATTGATTTTTATTCATAGAATACTAATTTTTTTTTTTTTTTTTAAATGGACGTTTATTACGTGAAATACGTTTTTTTAAAAAAATTTTTGTTAATTTTTTAGATGTTTTTGCATTTGTATGTGTACGTTGTCCTCTAACAGGTAATCCTAGACTTTGTCGAATACCCCTATTACTTTTAATTTCTATTAATTCATTTAATCTTTCAGTTTTATATTTTTTTAAAAGTTGTTCAACTTTTAAATTTTTATTAATATAAGTAACAAGTCGGTTTACGTGGTTGTTTTTAAGTTTATTAAGGGTGATTTGAGGATTAATTCCTATATTTTTACAAATTTTATTAGATTGAAATTCATTAATTCCATATAATATAGTTAATGAATATAAAATACTTTTTGAATCTGAAATTGTTTTATTAAAAATATATAACATAATAGATTTTATCTATATACCATATAAAATGATAGAAAAAAAAATAAATCCCATAACACCTTCACAACGTCAAACATTTTTATTAAAAAAAAATAATTTAACTCAAATTTTTAAAATTAAACCTTTAACAAAAGGTTTTCAACGTGCTAATGGTAAAAATAATCAAGGTAAAATAACAGTAAGACACCGAGGTGGAGGTCATAAACGTTTATATAGACTAATTAATTTTAATCGATCTAAAAATATAGAAGGTTTTGTAATAAAAATTTTATATGATCCAAATCGTTCTGCAAATATTGCTTATATTAAAAATGATTCTCAATCTTATTTAATTTTAGCACCTGAAGGTTTAAAAATCCATCAATATATTAAAAGTTCACCTAATGCTGAATTAAAAATAGGTAATGCTTTACCTTTACAAAATATACCTATAGGTAGTTTAATTCATAATATTAGTTTATATCCACAATCAAGAGGAAAATTAATTAGAAGTGCGGGAACATCTGCTCAATTAATTCAAAAAATTAATAATAAATATGCTCGAATTCGTTTAAATTCAGGTGAATTAAAATTAATATTATTAACTTGTTATGCTACACTAGGTATTGTATCTAATATTAATCATAAAAAAATTAAATTAGGTAAAGCTGGACGTTCTCGCTGGTTAAATATAAGACCTTCTGTACGTGGTGTAGCAAAAAATCCTGTGGATCATCCGCACGGTGGTGGTGAAGGTAAAACAAGTGGTGGAAGACCTTCTGTAACACCTCAAGGTAAAATAACTAAAGGTAAACCTACACGTAAAAAAAAAAAAAAAACAATAATTATTCAATAAATTATGTCTAGAAGTAAATATAAAGGTCCATTTTTTAAAGTTAATTTATTAAAAAAAAAACAATGGATAAAAATAACTAATAAAAATTTAACAATATTACCTGAATATAATAATTATTCTGTAAGTGTTTATAATGGTAAAATCTTTATTAATTTAGAAATAAATGATAAAATGATTGGCTTCAAATTTGGTGAATTTATTAATACACGAAAAAAACATATATATAAAAAAAAAAAATAAATTATGGGTCAAAAAATTATACCAATTAGTTTAAGATTAAATAAAAAAAAAAATTGGAGTTCAAAATGGATTGTTGATGCTGATGAATATTCTAATTTATTGCATTTTGATTTAGAAATAAAAAAGTATTTTGAAAATATTTTCAATTACAAAAATTTAAAATTAATAAATATAAATATAGTAAAAACATCAAATAATATTAATGTATACATTTATATCCAAAAAAATGCAAAAAAATATTATAAATTATCTTATAATAAAATTATAAATTATTTTAATTTATATTATCCTAATAATAATATAAAATTATTTATTAAAAATGTTCAATTTTTTGAATTTATTAATTTACGAAAAAACTTAAAAAAAATTTTTTATAAAATAAAAAGAAATAATAGAATTAATAAAAATGTTAAAAAAATGATTTATAATTTTAGTTATGCTTTTTATACTAAAAATATTAATATAATAACTTTTTATATTAAACAAACATTAGAAAGAAAAAAAACACATAAAAAATTTATAAATAATATAAATAATATGCTTCAAGAATTTTTTAAAATGTTTTCTAATTTTATTGGGTATCGTTTACAATTTAAAGGTCGTTTAAATAAATCAAAACGTAAAAAAAAAATGATTTTTCAAAAAGGTAAAATACCTTTAAATACATTAGAATATGATATAAAATATCATTTTAATGAATTTAAAACACCCTCAGGTATTTGTAGTATTAAATTATGGGTTTTTTTTAAACCCTTAAATATAAAATTAAATTCTAAATTTATAAAAAAAAAATCAAAAAATCTTAATTATGTTATTTCCAAAAAAAACTAAATATAAAAAACAATTTAAAGGTAAACTTTTAGGTAAAACAACAAAAGGTTATAATATTGTATATGGTAAATATGCCCTTAAGGTTTTAGCCGAAACGCGTCTAACTTCAAAACAAATAGAAGCCGCACGTCGAATAATTATTAGAAAAATGAAAAGATTAGGATTTCTTTGGATTCGAGTTTTCCCAGATACGCCTATAACAGCAAAACCTACTGAAAATCGTATGGGTAAAGGAAAGGGTGCGGTTTCATTTTGGGTAGCTAAAGTAAAAAAAGGTCAAATTTTATATGAAATTAGTGGTATTTCTTTCGAAAATGCAAAAAAAGTTTTAAAAGCGGGTTCAAATAAATTACCAGTTAAAACAAAATTTATTTATAAATAATAAGGCTTATAGTTTAATTGGTTAGAGCATACCGCTCATAACGGTGTAGTTGTAGGTTCAAATCCTACTAGGCCTAATTAAAAAATTTTTATTTTTAATGAAAAAATTAAAAAAAAACAAAATTAATAATTTACTAAATTATCAACAATTTTTAAAAAATAATTATTTAAAAAAAAAAAAATTTAAATTAAAAAATATTTTATTTAAAAATCAAATTTTATATAATAATTTAAAATTAGAATCATATGTAATTGAATTTAATAATTATGAAAATATTTATTTACCCTTTACTCTAATAAAAATAGATGAAATTTCAACAATAGCTTTAAAATATGAAAATGTTATATTATTTAATTATGATTTAACTTATAATATTTTACATCAATTTAACAAAATAATGTTTAAAAATATATTAAAAAAAAAAAAAATTTCAATTAAAGGTCGTTTATTAGGTGGTAATTGGAATAATAAAAAAATTTTTATTTCTATTTTAGGTTTTATTTTTTCTATGAAACCTATTAATTTAAATAATGTTTTAAATTATAAAAAAAAAAATTATTTTAATAAATATAATAAAAAAGGATTTTATAAAAAAAAAATTAATTCTACACGATTAATTAATTATTACAAATTAAAATATTTAAATTTTCAAATTGATAATATTAATAATTTAAATATTTTAAAAAAAAAAAAAAAAGAATTTTCAAGACTTTCATATATTCAAACTATTATTCAAAATCAAAAAATACAAAATAATAGTTTTAAAAAATAATAAAAATAAAAGTGTTCTTTCAAGAAAAATATATGTTGAAGAAATAAAATTTTTAATCTTATTATGCCACAATTTGATCAATTTTCATTTTTTAATCAAGTTTCATGGTTTTTATTTTTTTTTTTTAATTTTTATTTTTTTATTACTTATTTTTTTTTACCAAAAATTTGTTATAATTTAAAATTTAGAAAAAAAAAAATAATTTTTGATAATAAAAAAAAAAATCAAATTAATTTTGAAAAAAATAATATTATTTTTTTTTTTAATAATTCTTATAAAACTTTTTGTTCTAATTTTGAATTATTTTTTATTAAAAAATTATCAATTTATAAAAAAAAACAAGAAATTAAAATACAAGAAACTCCAATTTTTAATAATATATTAAAAAAAAAAATTAATATTATTTTAAATCAAAAATTTTTATTATTTAAAAAAATTTTAATAATAAATAATTAATTATTATAAATAAGTATATAGCTCAGTTGGTAGAGCACCGGACTTTTAATCCGAGGGTCTTGGGTTCAAATCCCAATATATTTATTTGGGGATATATTTCAACTGGTAGAAAGTATGTTTTGCAAATATAAGGTTATCGGTTCGAATCCGATTATCTCCACATTTATTTTTATTATTATATAATTTTATGCAAAAAAAAATTAAAAAAAATATTAAACAACGTTATTTATTCAAAAATTATGAAAAAAATAGATTAATATTAAAAATCATTTCAAAAAATTTAAATATTAAAAAAGATTTAAGATGGAAATTGCAACAAAAATGGTTTTTTTTTCATCAAAATTCATCAATTACTCGAATTAAAAATTTATGTGTTTTAACAGGACGTTCTAAAAGTATTTATCGTTTATTTAAAATTTCTAGAATTAAATTACGTAAATTAGCATCAAAAGGGTTTTTACCTGGTGTTTCAAAATATAGTTGGTAAATTTTATTATGATTATAACAGATACTCTTTCAAATTTATTTTCAAAAATAAAAAACGGTTACTTAGCAAAAAAATCAAAAATAGTACAGCAAAAATCAAAACAAAGTATAAATATTTTAAATATTTTAATTAAAGAAGGTTTTATAAAAAGTTATAAAATAAATTCAAAAAATCAATTAGATATTTATTTAAAATATAAAAAAAATAAAGCAGTTATTACAGAAATAAAACGTTTATCAAAACCAGGAAAACGTTTATATATAACTAATAAAGATTTATATAAAAAAAAAGTAGGATTCTATATTATTTCAACATCTATAGGTATTTTAACTGATTTACAAGCTAAAAAATTAAATGTTGGTGGTGAGTTAATTTGTAAAATTTTTTAAAAATTATGATTAAAATATTCAAAAAAAATATTAAATTAAAAAATAAAAATTTTTTAAAAAGTTCTTTAGGAAATATTCAACTTTTTTTTATAGATCAAACTTTCATTTTTCCAACAAATATAAAAATTTATAATAAAAATAAAATAATTTTCTTTGAAACATCCTTAGGTTTATTATCTTTAACATTTATTAATAATATTAATTTTTTTATAAAAAAAAATAAATTATTAATAAATGTTAATATAATAAAAAAAAAAAAAAGTATTTTAAATTTATATAATAGATTAATTAAAATAAAAATAAAAGGTATTTTACAAGATTTTAAAATTAGTTTAATATTAAAAGGTATAGGTTTTAAAGCTTTTATTGAAAATAATAATTTAATCTTAAAATTAGGATTTAGTCATAATATTATAATACCTATACCTTCTAATATTAAAATTATTAATCAAACAAATACTTTAATTTTTAGTAGTATAGATTATATTTTTTTAAATCAATTTGTTCATTATATTAAAAATCATAAAAAACCTGAACCTTATAAAGGTAAAGGTTTATTATTAAAAAATGAAAAAATTTTATATAAAGAAGGAAAAAAAAGTAAAAAATAATTAAATATGATACACAAAAAAAAAAATAATAATAATATTTTATTAAATTTATTATTTAAATCAAAAAATATGTATGGAGAATCTTTAACTTATACAAATAAAGAAATATTACCATTTATATATGGAAGTCGCTATGATTATACTATAATTAATTTAAAAGATGTTTCATTTTTTTTAAAACGTATTTTTAAATTAATAAAATATATGATACAAAAAAATGAAAAAATTTTAATAATAGGGAATGCCGATGAAGTTAAATTTTTATTAACAACAGCATTTGTAAAAAAAAATCCTAATATTATTTTTTTTAATAAAGAATGGGTAAATGGTTTAATTACTAATAAAATTATGGATACAACGTTTAATAAAGTAATTAATTATTTACTTAAAGAAAATGAAATAAAATTAATTTTAATTATTAAAAGTTCAATAAAAGATACTTTTTTAAATCAAGAACTTTCTATATTAAAAGTTCCAACTATTTCATTAATAAATACAAGTCAAATTCTAAAAAATATAGATTATCCTATAATAACAAATTCTAGAAATATTCAATCAATATATACATTAATGTATTTATTACGAAAAATATTTTAATAAATAATATGAATAAATTAAAACCCAGAAATAAAATATGTTTTCAAAATAATAAAAACATCCATAAAAATTTAAACTTATTAAAATTAAAATCAAAAAAATGGAATTTATTTAAAAAAAAATTAAGATATCGAAAAGAAATAAAACCTGAAAAACGTAAAAAATTTTTCCAAAAAAGATTATTTGAAAAACAACAATTTAGGAATTTTTATGGATGTATTCATGAATATCAATTAAAAAATATATTTCAAAAATTATCTAAAAAGGATAATAAAATTAATATATTTCAAAAATTTATTATTATTTTAGAAAGTCGTTTAGATATTAATTTAGTAAGATTAAAATTTGTAAAAACAATTTTTCAAGCAAAACAATTAATTAATCATAAAAAAATTAAAGTTAATAATAAAATTATTAGTAAACCTAATTTTTTATTACAAAAAGGTGATATTATCCATATTATTAAATAAATATGCAAAAAAAAAGAGAAAATTTTCAAAAAAAAAAGAATTTTAATAAACAATATTTTAATAAAAAAAATAATAAATATCCTTATTATTATAAAAGAAATAGTAATAAATATTCTTATAAAAATAAAAATAATATTTATTATTTTTTAGGTGAAAAAAAACCAGCAAAACCTTTAACAACTGCATATTTACAAAGAAATAAAAAAAAAAAAATAGGTATTTTTTTTAAAAAACCTACTTTTAAAACAGTTTTATATCCATTTTATTTAAATTTAAAATTAATTAATGAATATTTAAAAAAAAAATAAAAATTTAAACCATTTAAATGGTTTA